CGCCCAGTTTGTCAACTTTTTTTGAAATGATACAAAGAAAAATGCCCTTATCCCCACTAGAAAAACTTACCTCTGATGAACTATACAACGATTGGGTTTCTACCAACAAACAAAAAAATAACAACCTAAACAATGAGTTTATAAATAGAATTGACACTCTAGACATGGGATCTCTTTTTCTGGATACACTCGAAAAAAGGACTAGATTATGTAATGATGAGACTTATTTGCCTAAAATGGATGATCCTTTCGTGAATGGGCTATATCACGGAAAAATAAAAATAAAAAATTTGTTTTCAACAACTTCGATAGAAAATTTAATAGAAACAATTGGAATAAATAAGATTCATGGTATCTTTTTTCACGATGCCGATTTCCGAAAATTTGAACAAAAAATCGATACATTTGACAAAAAACCATTATCAACCGAAACTTTCCATTTCTTAACCTTAATTACTAAATTTGATATAGAATCAAGATCAAGTTTAAATTTGAAAGGCCTTTCTTTATTTTCAAAACAAGGAAGAGTTGATTCAGAAAGTAGAACAAAATTTTTGAAATTTTTATTCAATGCAATTATAACTGATCCTAATGGTCAAAAAATTAGAAAAAAATCTATTAGAATAAAAGAAATCAGTAAAAAAGTCTATCGACGGTCATACAAATTAATCACTGATTTGGAACAACAGTTAGGAGAAAATAAAGAAGACGTGCCGGTGGATCATCAGATTCGCTCAAGAAAAGCCAAACGTGTAGTGATTTTTACTAATAAAAAGCAGAATACTGACCCTAATACCAAGGATACTAATAATCCCGATCAAACAGACCAAGTGACTTTGATACGCTATTCACAACAATCGGATTTTCGTCGAAACATAATCAAAGATTCTATGCGCGCTCAAAGGCGTAAAATAGTTATTTGGGGGCCGTTTCAAGCAAATGCACATTCCCCCCTTTTTTTGGACAGAATAAAAAAATCTCCCCTCTTTTCGTTTGATATATCCGGACTGATGAAACAGATTTTTAGAAATTGGATGGGAAAAGGGGCAGAATTCGAAATTTTAGATTATACAGAAGAACAGACAAAAAGAGGAGAAAAAAAACAGAAGGACAAAAAAGAGGAAAACAAAAGAAAGGAGAAAGCACGGATAGAAATAGCAGAAGCCTGGGATACCATTCCAATTGCGCAAGTAATAAGGGGCTCCATGCTAATAACTCAATCAATTCTTAGAAAATATATTCTATTGCCTTTATTGATAATAGTTAAAAATATTGTCCGTATGTTATTATTGCAACTTCCTGAGTGGTCTGAGGATTTACAGGAATGGAATAGAGAAATGCATGTTAAATGTACTTATAATGGTGTTCAATTATCAGAAACCGAATTTCCAAAAAATTGGTTAACGGACGGTATTCAGATAAAAATTCTATTTCCTTTCTGTCTGAAACCTTGGTACAGATCTAAGCTACGACCCTTTCATAGAAATCTAATGAAAAAAAAAAGACAAAAAGATGATTTTTGTTTTTTAACAGTTTGGGGAATGGAAGCTGAACTTCCTTTTGGTTCTCCCCGAAAACGACCTTCTTTTTTTGAGCCCATTTTTAAGAAACTCGAAAAAAAAATTGTAAAATTGAAAAAGAAGTATTTTCTAAATTTAAAAGTTTTAAAGGGAAGAACAAAATTTTTTCTAACGGTCTCAAAACAAACAACAAAATGGGTTATCAAAAGTGTTCTATTTATAAAAAAAAGAATAAAAGCACTCTCAAAAGTAAATTCCATTTTATTATTTAGATTGAGAGAAGTATGTGAATCAAGTGAAACTAAAAAAGATTCTATAATCAGTAATCAGATAATTCATGAATCCTGTAATCAAATTCGATCTACAGATTGGACAAATTATTCCCTGACAGAAAAAAAAAAGAAAGATATGACTGATAGAACAAACACAATCAGAAATCAAATAAAAAGAATTACAAAAGAAAAAAAAGTAACTACGGGAATAAATATTAGTCTAAACAAAACAAGTTATAATGCTAAAAGATTAGAATCATCAACAAATATTTGGCAAATATTAAAAAGAAGAAATGCTCGATTAATTGCTAAATTACACTATTTTATAAAACGTTTCATTGAAAGAATCTACATAGATGTCTTTCTGTGTATCATTAATATTCCCAGAATCACTACACAACTTTTTCTTAAATCAACAAAAAAAATTATTGATAAATACATTTACAATAATGAAACAAATCAAGAAAGAATTAATAAAATAAATCCAAATAGAATTGACTTTATTTCAACTATAAAAAAGTCACTTTATAAGATTAGTAATAGTAAGAATACTTCACATATTTTTTGTGACTTATCCTCCTTGTCACAAGCATATGTATTTTATAAATTATCACAAACCCAAGTTAGTAACTTGTACAATTTAAGATCTGTTCTTCAATATCATGGAACGTCTTTTTTTATTAAGAATGCAATAAAGGATTCTTTTGGAACACAAGGAATATTTCATTCCGAATTAAAATATAAAAAACTTTGTGATTATGGAACAAATCAATGGAAAAACTGGTTAAAAAGTCATTATCAACACGATTTATCTCAGATTAGATGGTCTAGATTAATACCCCCAAAATGGCGAAATAGAGTCAATCAATACCGTATGGCTCAAAATAAAGATTTAAACTTAAACAAATGGGATTCATATGAAAAAGACCAATTACAATTATGTTATTACAAAAAACAAAATGATTTTGAAGTATTTTCATTACCGAATCAAAAAGATAATTTTAAAAAATACTATAGATATGATCTTTTATCATATAAATCTATTAATTATAAAACTAGGAGAGACTCATATATTTATGGATCACCATTACAAGTAAATAAGAACCAAGAGATTTCTTATAATTACAACACACATAAGCACAAACTATTTGATAGACTGGGGAGCATTCCTATTAATAATTTTTTAAGAAAGGGTGATATTACGTATATGGAAAAAAATCCTGATAGAAAATATTTTGACTGGAAAATGCTCAAATTTTATCTTAGCCAAAAAAAAGATATTGGGACCTGGATCAAAAAAATCGATCCCAACAGTAATAAAAATACTAAGATTGGGACTAATAATTACCAAATAATTGATAAAATTGATAAGAAAAGTCTTTTTTCTCTTACGATTCATCAAGATCCAGAAATAAATCCGCCTAATCACAAAAAAATCTTTTTTGATTGGATGGGAATGAATGAAGAAATACTAAATCGTTCCATATCGAATCTGGAACTTTGGTTCTTCCCAGAATTTGTGCTACTTTATAATGCATATAAAATGAAACCTTGGATTATACCAAGCCAATTGTTGTTTTTAAATTTTAATATAAATGAAAATGTTAGTAAAAATAAAAACATCAATCAAAAACAAAAAAGACATTTTTTTATACTATCCAATAAAACAAAATCTTTTGAATTAAAAAATAAAAATCAACAAAAAGAAGAACCCGCGGGCCAAGGAGATTTTGGATCAGATGTACAAAATGAAGGAAATCTGGGATTCGTTCTCTCAAACCACCAAAAAGATATTGAAGAAGATTATGCGAGATCCGACATGAACATGAAAAAACATGAAAAGAAAAAACAATACAAGAGTAACACAAAAGCAGAACTAGATTTCTTCCTGAAAAAGTATTTGCTTTTTCAATTGAAATGGGGCGATACTTTGAATCAAAGAATTATCAATAATATCAAGGTATACTGTCTCCTGCTTAGACTGATAAATCCAAGAAAAATTACTATATCCTCTATTCAAAGGAGAGAAATGGGTCTGGATATAATGCTGATTCAGAAGAATTTAACTCTTACAGAATTGATGAAAAGGGGGATATTGATTATTGAACCCCTTCGTCTGTCGGTAAAAAATGATGGGCAATTTATTATGTATCAAACCGTAGGTATTTCGTTGGTTCATAAGAGTAAGCACCAAACTAATCAAAGATACCGAGAACAAAGATATGTTGATAAAAAAAATTTTGATGAATCCATTCCAAGACATCAAAAAATAACTGGAAGTAGAAACAAAAATCATTATGATTTACTTGTTCCTGAAAATATTCTATCATCTAGACGTCGTAGAGAATTGAGAATTCTAATTTCTTTCAATTCAAAGAATAGGAATGATGTGAATAGAAATCCAGTATTTTGTAACGAGAACAACGTAAAAAACTGGGGTCAATTTTTGGATGAAAATAAACATCTTGATAGAGATAAAAATGAATTAATTAAATTAAAGTTCTTTCTTTGGCCTAATTATCGATTAGAAGATTTAGCTTGTATGAATCGTTATTGGTTTGATACCAATAATGGCAGTCGTTTCAGTATGTTAAGGATACAAATGTATCCACGATTCAAAATTTATTGATGGTACATTTCTATCCTTAACATATATGGTATATGAAAGCAAACAGATGCACACATGTCTTGTCTTACCTTACATCCCATTCTAATATATGATACTAAGTTAATGACGTATCAATTAGATCTAGAAATGAATCAACAGAATCTTCTTCATTTTCGGTCTAAATTATTCACCCTTGTGAGCGCAAAAATGTACCATCCTTTTGTATTCCTATCCGAATCCAATTTAAAATTGGATTGATTCATTTTCATTGATCAAATTAGAAATCCATAAAAAATTCAGATTATTGCGTATACCACATTAAAATGACTGACATTATTATTTCTGATCGGTAAAATTCATATCTGTAAAGTAAAAAAAGGGGGAGGGGGGGGAATTCTTTTATGGTAAAAAATTCATTTATTTCAGTTATTTCACAAGAAGAAAACAAAGCAAAGAGAGGATCTGTTGAATTTCAAGTAGTCAGTTTCGCCAATAAGATACGGAGACTTACTTTACATTTGGAATTGCACAAAAAAGACTATTTATCTCAGAGAGGTCTGCGGAAAATTCTAGGAAAACGTCAACGACTACTGACTTATT